TTAAACAATTTTTCCAAACACCAAAGGAATGCAATTTCTAGAATAGCTAACTAGAGATATAGTAAAGAACAATTGATTTTGAACACTAGATGTCTTTCACATCCAACCGATGAACCGATTATAATTTTAAAATGGCAGTTCCAAAAAAGCGCACCTCTAGTTCCAAAAAACGTATTCGTAAAAATCTTTGGAAAAAGAAAGGATATTGGGCAGCATTGAAAGCTTTTTCATTAGCGAAATCTCTTTCTACCGGTAACTCAAAAAGTTTTTTTTGTGTGACAAATAAATAATTAAACAATATATATAAATAATATGAATAGGTCTAATTCAAAAAAATGATTCTAATTTTTGTTAGAATTTTTTTTTTGTAAAATTTCCAAGTTATCAAGAATATAAAAAATATTAATCTAATAATAATAGATTATTATCTAAATTAATATTTCATTTGTTATTAAAACAAAATGAATTCCATTCTCTAATAGCAATAACAATATAAAATGGAATTCATTTTGTTATTTTTTAGTTCGAGCCATGACAAAATTATCTCGTTACAAATGTTGCTTTTATTTTCAGGAGACCATAAATAAAGTAATAAAAAAGTAATAAACTAAAAAATGAAAAATCCCGTTGTTAGTTAACTGAAAAAAAGGATACTCTAAAATAAAAATAACGAATAAACAAAAGATAAGATTATTAATATTATTAAAGAAAACGTTTAGATTAAATGCCTGATTTTGAAACAAATTTTTAGTCATCAATTTGAATGTTTCCTAAAAAAATATTGAATTAACCCTCCCAATCTCGACGATTGAATAAAAATAGGTTATTATGATTTTGAATAAGCCGCTATGGTGAAATCGGTAGACACGCTGCTCTTAGGAAGCAGTGCTAGAGCATCTCGGTTCGAGTCCGAGTAGCGGCATGGCTTTTTCTAAAAGAGTAAGCCCTATAATGAATTCAATTCCCTATTTCAATTCCTATAATTGAGAATCCCTTTAATAAATTTTATGATAGTTTCAACTTTAGAGCGTATATTAACTCATATATCCTTTTCGATCATTTCAATTGTAATTACAATTCATTTGATAACTTTATTTGTCGATGAAATCGTAGAACTATATGATTCATCCGAAAAGGGCATGATAGCTACTTTTTTCTGCATAACAGGATTATTAGTTATTCGTTGGATTTATTTTGGGCATTTACCATTAAGCAATTTATATGAATCATTAATTTTTCTGTCGTGGGGTTTTTCCATTATTCATATGATTCCGTATTTTAAAAAACATAAAAACCATTTAAGCGCAATAACGGCGCCAAGTGTTATGTTTACCCAGGGTTTCGCTACTTCAGGTCTTTTAAATGAAATGCATAAATCTGCAATATTAGTACCGGCTCTCCAATCACATTGGTTAATGATGCACGTAAGTATGATGGTGTTGAGCTATGCAGCTCTTTTGTGTGGATCATTATTATCACTAGCTCTTCTAGTCATTACATTTCGAGAATCCATAAGGATTTTTAGTAAAAGCAAAAATTTGTTAACTGAGCAATTTGCCTTTGGTGAGATTCAATACGTGAATGAAAGAAACAATGTGTTAAAAAACACTTCTTTGATTTCTTCTCAGAATTATTACAGATATCAATTAATTCAACAATTGGATCGATGGAGTTATCGTATTATTAGTTTAGGATTTATCCTTTTAACCATAGGTATTCTTTCGGGAGCAGTATGGGCTAATGAAGCATGGGGATCCTATTGGAATTGGGATCCAAAAGAAACTTGGGCATTTATTACTTGGACCGTATTTGCGATTTATTTACATATCCGAACAAATAAAAATTATGAAACTGAAAATTCTGCAATTGTGGCCTCAATGGGCTTTCTTATAATTTGGATATGTTATTTTGGGGTTAATCTATTAGGAATAGGGTTACATAGTTATGGTTCATTTACATTACCATCTAATTGAATCTAATACCATCTAATTGAATCTAATTGAATTTCTAATTGAATTTTCTAATTCAATTTAAAGTACTTGACAACGAAAAGCCTAGGGCAGCATACATTATGAAACCCTTATATCAACCATCAAGAACCATTTGAATCATTCTATTTCCATTACTTGATTCAAATGGTTCTCAAAATGTCAAAATATCTGGTTATATTTTTATAATAGAATTCCAATTTTTTTATTTAACTTAAAAGCTGAAAAAGACTTTTTTTGGACAATGAACGATTTTTAAAATCATCGTATTTTTTTTTATTGACAAAAACTATCTATAAAAAAAATTTGATAGAATAGCTTCGACCTTCTCAACTGATAATGAGAAAACGAAATCGGGATAAATACCAATACCTATTACCGGTAAAAGGATCGAAATCGAAATAAATAACTCGCGCGGTCCAGAATCAAAAAAATAAGAGTTTTTGGGGACATTAAAAAGCTTGTATCCATAGAACATCTGGCGTAACATAGATAATGAATAAATAGGAGTTAATATCATTCCAATTGCCATTACAAAAGTAATTAAGATTTTTGTTATTAAAAGATATTTTTGGCTAGTAAGTATTCCAAAAAAAACTACCAATTCGGCAACAAAACCGCTCATGCCCGGTAATGCAAGCGAAGCCATTGATAAGATACTGAAAGTCGTGAATATTTTTGGAATTGAGACGGCCATTCCGCCCATTTCGTCGAGGTAAACAAGTCGTATTCTATCATAACTCGTTCCGGCCAAGAAAAAAAGTGCAGCGCCAATAAATCCGTGAGAAATTATTTGTAAAATGGCCCCGTTGAGCCCTGTATCGCTTATAGAACCAATTCCTATAATTATGAAACCCATATGAGATACAGAAGAATAGGCTATTCGTTTTTTTAAATTACGCTGACCCGGAGATGTTAAAGCTGCATAGATAATTTGAATTGTGCCTACTATCATCAACCAGGGAGAAAATATAGAATGGGCATGGGGTAATAATTCCATATTGATCCGAACCAACCCATATGCTCCCATTTTTAATAAGATTCCGGCTAAAAGCATACAAGTACTATAATGTGCCTCTCCATGGGTGTCTGGTAACCATGTGTGTAGGGGTATGATCGGTGATTTGACAGCAAAAGCAATAAGAAATCCAATATAAAATATTATTTCCAGTGCTACAGGATACGATTGATTAGCTGATGTTTCAAAATTTAATGTCGGTTCATTGGAGCCGTATAAACCAATACCCAGAACTCCTATTAATAAAAAAACGGAACCTCCAGCAGTGTACAAAATAAATTTTGTAGCTGAATACAAACGTTTCTTTCCACCCCACATGGATAGAAGTAGATAAACGGGAATTAATTCTAACTCCCACATGATGAAAAAAAGTAAAAGGTCTTGAGAAGAAAATAGTCCTATTTGACCACTATACATTGCTAACATTAGGAAATGGAATAGTCGTGAATCTCGAGTAACGGGCCAAGCCGCTAAAGTAGCTAAAGTTGTGATAAAGCCTGTCAGTAAAATGGGTCCTATAGAAATTCCATCTATTCCCAATCTCCAGTAAAAATCAAAATAATTGATCCATTTATAATTCTCCGTTAGTTGCATTAACGGATCATCCAATTGGAAACGATAACCGAATGCATAGGTTGTTAGAAGGAGTTCTACTATACATATACATATTGTATACCACCTTATTACCTTATTTCCTCTATGAGGAAGAAAGAAAATTAAGGAACCCGCGGATATTGGCAAAACTACAACTAGCGTTAACCAAGGAAAATTATTCATAGTAAAAACAAAATAAACTTGGACCAGAAAAACCCGTGCTCGAAATAAATATATTTTGAGCGCGGGTTTTTGTCGGTAAAGGTAAAAAAATCAAATGTATTCGAGTAGGGTTTTCTGAAACGTATTAATAAGCTAGACCCATACTTCGAGTTGTTTCATGCCATAAATAAACGCGAACACTCAAGAAATCCGTTGGACAGGCAGATTCACATCTCTTACAACCGACACAGTCCTCTGTTCTTGGAGCAGAAGCTATTTGCTTAGCTTTACATCCGTCCCAAGGTATCATTTCTAATACATCAGTTGGGCAGGCTCGCACACATTGAGTACACCCTATACACGTATCATAAATCTTTACTGAATGTGACATTGGATCTATAAATTTTTAAACGTCAGAAATTTTCGATCTAGTAAACTTGTAAATGAATCATATATTTAGACACCAGATGAATCAATAATTTACCAGAAATTTGGAAGCAATCTACTTCTGGATCGACTCATACGATAGAACCAAGATACTTTGATTTCTTACATTTTCTAAAATATGGATTAGATTTAATGTATGGTCATGTTAATTAGAATTTATGAATATTGTAATTTCTATGATTAATACTACACTACTTATTCAACAAATTCGATTGATTGATACGAGTTGATTTTCTGTTACGATAAATTGACGAAACAATGGCCAGTCCAATAGCTGCTTCAGCGGCGGCAATAGCTATAACAAAAATTGAGAAAATATTTCCTTTTAATTGCCGGCTATCAAAAAAATCAGAAAATGTTACGAAATTTATATTAACCGCATTCAGTATAAGTTCAAGACACATAAGGGCTCTAACCATATTTCGGCTTGTGATCAATCCATAGATACCGATAGAAAATAAGTAGGCACTCAAAACAAGTACATGCTCGAGCATCATTGACTAACTCCTTATCAATTTTGATTCATTTCAATATGAACTGAATAACAATTCAACAGATTCAATTGACTAGAATATAAAGTGCGGAACAAAGAAATATATTGTATTGGTAATAGATTAAATAAAAGAGTTTTTATTTTGACTTTTAGACATAACCAATTTAAAAATGGAAGATAAAAAAATGTAATAACACAGAACAGAGTTGAATTTTGATTACTGTTGGAAATTCTAGAAATTTATTACTGGCGCGCTACCGCAATTGCGCCTATTAAAGCGACTAAAAGAATTATCGAAATGAATTCAAATGGAAGAAAAAAATCTGTTGATAAATGAATTCCAATTTGTTGACTATTACTTATCAAATCTTGCTCTATAATCTGGTTTGATCTTGCAGTCCAAATAATCCCGTACCATGACGTATCCGTAATACTAATCATTAGTAAAACAAAAATACTTGTACAAACTGGTAAAGTAATCCCATCCCCAACAGTCCAAAGATTAAAATCTTTGTAATCTTCTGAACCATTCATAAACATCACAGCAAATACAATTAAAACATTTATAGCTCCCACGTAAATAAGAAGTTGTGCAGCAGCTACAAAATAGGAGTTTAATAGAATATAAAATAAGGATATACAAACAAGAACCAGCCCCAATGAAAAGGCAGAATAAATGGCGTTGGTAAATAATACCACACCTATACCGCCTAGTATAAGACCCAATCCCAGAAAGACTAAAAGAAAGTCATGTATTGGTCCAGGCAAATCCATTATATGTAAAATAAGAGATAAATAAATCTAAATGTTTTTCATGACTTTATTGAGACCCGATCAGAAATTTTTTTTAATAATTTTTCAAAAATTCCTAATTAAATCCTAAGAGATAGGACTAAATGTAGGTACAATTATTGGGCTGATTTTATTCTTTATCTGAAGGAATAGGTCTAATCCGAAATTTTTTATTTCGAAATATATACAGATATATTAATTAATAGATTTTCAATCAAAATAAAGATTCGCTTCTTAATCAACCAATTAATAGTTGGAATTTCATTTCTAGTTATTGACCAAACAAAACAAAAGAACCTTTATTTCTTTTAAATAAATAAATCAAAACCGAACCTTAGTATTGTTAAAGTAATTGGAATTTATTCTTGAATCAAGAGATTTACTTATTTTTTATTTGAGGTGAATTAAAAATTGTTCGAATTGTATAATCGTCAACTACTGACATTGGTAAACGACCTAAAGCAATTTGATTATAATTTAATTCGTGACGATCATAAGTAGAAAGTTCATATTCTTCAGTCATTGATAAACAATTTGTTGGACAATACTCAACACAATTACCACAAAATATACAGATTCCGAAATCAATACTGTAATTTAGTAATCGTTTCTTTCGAATATCTGTTTCTAATTTCCAATCAACAACGGGTAGATCTATAGGACATACACGAACACATACTTCACAAGCAATACATTTATCAAATTCAAAATGAATTCGACCACGGAAACGTTCCGCGGTGATTAATTTTTCATACGGATATTGAATAGTTACAGGTAAACGATTTGCGTGAGATAAAGTAATCATGAAACCTTGACCGATGTACCTTGCAGCCCGTACTGTTTGTTGACCATAATTCATGAACCCAGTTACCATAGAAAACATATCGTGAATATATATATATGAATAATTTTATGTTTGTTTATTTCTCTTGTTTGAGACAAATTGTGAATATAGAATATTCCTTTACAGCGAAAAGAGTTGAGAAGAAGTTGTTAATAATAGATTACCGAGAGAGATCGGTAAAAGAAATTTCCATCCAAGATTTAATAGTTGGTCCATTCTTAGCCTCGGCAAAGTCCATCTTGTTGTGATAGGAATGAACAAGAACAAATAAGTTTTAGTTAATGTAATAAAGATACCAATCGTCGCTTCAAAGACTCCACCTAATTTATTTATTTCAAAAAACTCAGAAACATATATGTCTGGAATAGATATATTCCAGCCTCCCAAGTAAAGAACTGTTACAAATAATGAAGAAACTAATAGGTTTAGATAAGAAGCAACATAAAATAAACCAAATTTTATACCCGAGTATTCGGTTTGATAACCTGCTACTAATTCTTCTTCTGCTTCTGGTAAATCAAAAGGTAATCTCTCACATTCTGCTAGGGAAGAGATGAGAAAAATGATAAACCCTATAGGCTGACGCCATAAATTCCACCCCCCAAAACCATATTTTGATTGCGCCTCAACTATATCAATTGTACTTGAACTGTTAGATAATCATAGTCGGTGATACCATCACTGTTATCATCGCTATTACAGAACCGTACGTGAGATTTTCATCTCATACGGCTCCTTAAAGGCCATAAATAAATCTAAGGACCGGGTAAGTATTATTTTATCTTGATACATTTGTAGGATGGATAAGGTCAAATCTTATTGGACGGTCCAAAATTAGACCAATAGAATTCTGTCTGTTATAATTATTAGTTTTAAATAATTGTTATTTTAATAATTAAATAAATTAATAATAAAATAAAAAAAAAAACAAAGTACTTCTGAATTGATCTCACCCCTTCTTTAAAAAATTTCAATTTTTCTTTGTCGAGTAATAACTTAATTCTTCAATAAAATACTTCTTGTAGAAATATAACTAACATAATTAACCCTTCGTTTTTACTTACGAAAAAAAAAATTCCATATTAATTCATGAATTATGATATATATTCTATATATATATGAATATAGAATATGAATATGGAAAAGGATAAAAAAGATATTTTTTTTTATTGGAATTGGGTTTCTTTCTCTTTATTTTTTTTTTTTTCGTTCCTATTCTTCTTTCTATTTCTTAAAAAAGAGGGCTTACAAAATAAAGGATTTTTTCGTTCCCAATAGTTATGTATTTCATCGGTGGATAGGAGCATACTCTGGATTGGAATAGTGCCTTGGGGAGTACTTCCTAATAATTTCTACTAACTTTAAGCCCCGATTAGTATTCGTTGTTTGTATATTATGTAAAAAAGCCCTTTTTGGATAATTTACATAATTTCCATTTCCATTACAAATCCGTTACATATTTTGGTGTTTCTAACCATCCACTCGTTTTTGTTCAACCCTCCGTTATGATAATACATGTATGTTAATCCATACAAATGATAGTGAAAAATCAATACGGTGGATTTTTTGAGCCCGCTTCAAGTCAGGATGACTAATCGACCAATCTTGGCTTGGGGTAAACGATTTCTTATGTTTATGTTTATTTTCGCTTAACTCTTTAACTCTTATACTATACATGGAAAATGAGACTCAATATTTTTACTGCGAATTTATATATTTATATATTCTAAATTATATAATATATATATAAGCTGTTTTCTTTCACTCAATATAACTATTTTATTGAATTTTTCAATCCGAATAATGAATAAAAAAAAAAAAATGAAGATCTCTAACCCTACTCAATTCATTCCACCGTTTTCCTCGAAAGGAAGAATAGAGAAAGGTTTATGTCTATATATCAACGAATCGCACGTAGAGATATTGATAACACACATAAAGTTAATGGTATTTCATAACTAATTGATTGAGCAGCAGCTCGTAGACCACCTAAAAAGGAATATTTATTATTTGACCCGTATCCTGACATAAGAAGTCCAATGGGAGCAATACTTGAAATGGCAATCCATAAAAAAACACCAATATTGAGATCCGCTAAAACAAGACGATACCCAAATGGAACTACTAAATAGCTTACTAAAATGGATATAACTGCTATGGATGGACCGATACTGAATAAACGAGTATCCCCTCTAGATGGAAAAAGATTTTCTTTGAAAAGAAGTTTTGTCCCATCTGCTAGAGCTTGAAGAACTCCCAAAGGGCCGGCGTATTCAGGTCCAATACGTTGTTGTATTCCCGCGGATATTTCTCTTTCTAACCATACAATTACCAGTACGCCTATTGTAATTCCCAATACAAGAGTCAAAATAGGAATAAGTAACCATATAATTCCATAGACCCCCTTTAAAAATTCCAATCTAGAAAAAGAATCGATCTCTTGTAATTCTAGTGTATCTAGTGTATCAATTATCATTTCAACGATCAACTTCTCCCATAATGATATCTATACTACCTAGTATTGTCATAATATCAGCCAATTTCATTCTTTTAACTAACTGAGGAAGAATTTGCAAATTGATAAAACCCGGCGGTCGAATTTTCCATCTCCAAGGAAAACCACTCCGATCCCCTATCAGGAAAATCCCTAATTCGCCTTTTGGAGCTTCGACTCGCACATAAAGTTCTTGTTTCGGCAATTCAAATGTAGGAGAAGGTTTTTTACTAATAAAGCGATATTCAAAATCATTCCATTCTGGATTCCTTTCTCTATCAAAGTAGCGGATTTCTAAATTCTCATATGGTCCCCCCGGAATTCCTTCGAGAGCCTGTTGAATAATTTTTACAGATTCCACCATTTCACCAATTCGGACTAGATAACGAGCCAATGAATCCCCTTCTTTTTGCCACTGTACTTCCCAATCAAATTCGTCATAACACTCATACTGATCAACTTTACGAAGGTCCCATTGTATTCCGGACGCTCGCAGCATTGGTCCTGATAAACCCCAGTTTATTACTTCCTCTCGACCAATAATGCCTACCCCCTCGACTCGTTCTAAAAAAATAGGATTGCGTGTAATAAGTTGTTGATATTCAGCAACCCTTATTAAAAAATAATCGCAGAAATCCAAACATTTATCTATCCAGCCATAAGGGAGATCAGCCGCCACCCCTCCGATCCGAAAATAATTATGCATCATTCTCATACCGGTGGCAGCTTCGAATAGATCATATACTAATTCTCTTTCTCTGAAAATATAGAAAAAAGGAGTCTGTGCACCAATATCCGCCATAAAAGGGCCGAGCCATAACAGATGAGAAGCTATACGACTCAACTCCAACATAATTATTCTGATATAGCTGGCTCTTTTAGGTACTTGAATATTTCCCAGCTGTTCCGGCCCATTTACTGTTATTGCTTCTGTGAACATAGTAGCTAAATAATCCCAACGTGTTACATAAGGCAAATATTGTATAATTGTTCGGTTTTCCGCAATTTTTTCCATCCCTCGGTGTAAATAACCCAATATTGGTTCACAGTCAATAACATCTTCACCATCTAGAGTAATGATAAGTCGAAGAACACCATGCATTGATGGATGGTGGGGACCCATACTGACTACCATCAGGTCTTTTCTTGTAGCTGGTATATTCATAGGTTTTTCCTTAATTCACTCTTTCATGAATTGAATTGCTGAAAACGAAAAAAAGTTCATTCAAATTCACGATCTAATAAATCAAATAATTCAAAATGCTTCTTCAAATTAACGAGTTTTTGATTCACGAATATCCAACCGATTAATCAATTCTTTATAACCTATTCTATTTTTCTTTGACAAATAAGATAGCAGGCGTTGGCGTTTTCCCAGAATTTTACGTAGACCTCTCTGAGATAAATAGTCTTTTTTGTGTAATTGTAAATGAGAAGTAAGTCTTCGTATCCTATTGGTGAAACTTAATATTTGAAATTCAACAGAACCCCTATTTTCTTCTTTTTCTTCTTGTGAAATAACTGAGATGAATGAATTTTTTACCATAAAACGAACCCCCCTTCTTTTTTTAAGATATTTTAAGATATTTTGATTGATAGATATTTTTATTGATCAGTAATAATAATGGCACTTGTTTTAGTTTGGTATAGAGAATAATCTTAATTTCGGTCTAATTTCGATTTTTATTAAATCAAATTAAATCAATCCTATTTTAATTTCAAAATTTGAAAAGGTATACAGTATACAAAGGTATACAAAAGGATGGTTGTTTTCTATCCTCCAAAACGATAAAAACTTAGTCCTAAAATCAGACGATTTTATTGATTCATTTCTAGATCGAATTGATATGTCATTGAATTAGTATCATGTATCAGAATAGAATGTAAGACATTGAATGTGCGCACCTCTTTGTCGTCATCGACCCGCTGCGTTATGGGAAAGATAGCAAAACTTTACTAGTAATGGATTTTCAATCGCGGATACATATGTATCCTTACCATACCGAAACGACTGCCGTTATTGCTATCAAACCAATACCGATTCATACAAGCTAAATCTTCTAATCGATAATTGGGCCATAAAAATAACTTTAAGTTAATAAGTTTCTTTTTAAATCCTTTGTTTTTATCCAAAACTTGACTGTTTACCTTATTACCATTCCCTAATGCTGAATTTTTATGCATATCATTTCTATTCCTAGAATTGAAACAAATTAGAATTCTAAATTCTCTCCGAAGTCTAGGTGATAAAATATTTTCAGGAACAAACAAATCATAATGATTTTTTTCTCTATTTCCAGTCATCTTTTTATATTTGGTAATGACTTCATCAGAATTCTTATCAATATGGGTTTTTTCTCTGTATTTTTGATTCATTTTGTGTTTACTTTGATGAACCGATGAAATACCAATGGTTTGATACATAATAAATTGCCCATCATTTTTTATAGATAGACGAATTGGTTCAATAATCAAAATTCCTCTTTTGATGAATTCCGTAAGAGTTAAATTTTTCTCAATTATCAGAATATCAAGACTCATTTCTCCTCTTTGAATAGAGGATATAGTTATTTCTCTTGGATTTATCAGTCTAAGCAGGAGACAATATACTTTGATGTTATTGATTATTTTTTTAGTTAAAATATCATCCCATCGCAATTGAAACTGAAAATACCTGTTTAGTAAGAAATCAAACTCCTCTTTTGTATCATTCTTGTCTTGTTTTTTATTTTTTTGTTTTTTCATCTCCGAGTCCATATAATCTTCTTCAACATCTTTTTCTTGGTTTGAAAGAGCAGATTCAAGGTTTGCTTGGTCCGCTGATTCTTTTTGCTCTTTATTTCGTTTTTTTAATTCAAGAGATTTTTTTTCATTGGAGGATATAAAAAGATCTTTATCAGTAACGTTTTCATTTATATTAGAATCTAAAAGAAGTAATTTTTTTGGTATAACCCACGGTTTAGTTTTATACAAATTATAAAGGATCAAAAATTCGGAGAAGAACCAACGTTCAAGATTTGATATGGGGCGGTTTAATATTTCTTCATTCATTCCCATCCAATCCAATTTTTTTTTTTGATTAGATAAATAGATTTCTTGATCTTGATGAATTGTGAGATCAAAAAAATTTTGCTTATTCATTTTATCAATTATTGGATAATCATTAAGTTTATCCTTAGTACATTTTTTATTACTGTTTGGGTCAGTATCAATATTGATCCAAGCTTCAATATTGATTTTCTTTCTAAGACAAAAATGGATAATTCTCCAATCAAAATATTTTCTATCCAGATTTTTATCCATATCTGTAATATCATGTTGTACTCGATCATTATTGATAGGGATAATAGGAATACCTTCCATCATATAAAAAGATTTGAGTTTATTTGTGTTGGAGTTCGAAAAAACTTCTTGGTTGTTTTTTACGTGTAATGACAATTCATAAATTGACGAGTACTTCGTATTTTCAGAATTAATAGATTTATATGCTAACCGATCATATTTATATTGTTTTTTAAAATTCTCTTTTTCATTCAGTAATGAAGCCTTTTCAAAATTTTTTAGTTTTTCGTAGTGAATAAATTTCGTTTTTTTAGATGAGTTACTTAAATCCTTATTTTTATTCATATAATGGTGATTGAATCTATTTCGCCATTTTTGTGGTACTAGTCTAGACCATCTAATGTGAGATATATCATATTGATAATGATTCCTTAACCAATTTGTCCATTGATTTATTCCAGAATTCTGACAATTCTTATGTCTTAATTGAGAAAGAAAAAGTTCTTGTGTTCCAACAAAATAACTCCTTATTTCATTCTTAATAAAAGGAGCTGCTCCATTATATTGCAAGACAGATTTTAACTTATAAAAATCCAAATTGACAAATTGGGTTTGTGAGAGTTTGTAAAATACATAGGCTTGTGAAAAGTAGGATAAGTCACAAAAAGTATTTGAATTTTTTTTACTAATATTAGTATTATATAGTGTCTTTTTTATAGTCAAAATAAAATGAATTAAACTTTGATTTTTTTTATCCATTTTTTCTTGATTTGTTTCATTATTGGTAATGTATTTATTAAAATTTTTTTTTATTGAGTCACGAAATGGTTGTGTATTGATCCTAGGAATATTAATGATCCACAGAAAGATATCTATGTATATCCTTTCAATGAAAAATTTTATAAAATAATGTGATTTGCGTATTAGTCGAGCATTTTTTCTTTTTAATATCTGCCAAATATTTTTTTGTGCTTTCAACCTTTTATTATCATCACTTATTTTGTTAAAACTAATATTTCGATCCGGAATTCTAAATCCGCCCTTTTTTTCATTTGTAATTTTTTCTATTTGATTTATGACCGTGTTTGTTCTATCAGTTAGATCCTGCATTTTTTTTTCTGTCAACGAATAATTTGTCCAATTCCGAGGTATAGTTTCAATGGACGATGGTATAGTTTCAATGGATGATTCAGGAATCATCAGATTACTTATTATCAAATCTTTTTTAGTTTTATTCAATTCATATACTTTTCTTTTTCTCAATCCAAATAATAGAATTGGATTTATTTTTGATAGTTCTTTTTTTATTTCTTTTAAAAAAAGAATCCTTTTAATAATCCATTTTTTTATTTCTTTTGAAACATTTAGAAACAATTTTGTTTTTTCTTTAAAAATTTTTAGAATTAGAAAACATTTCTTTTTCAATTTTCTAATTTTTCTTTTGAGTTCTTTAAAAATGGGTTCAAAAAAAGATTCGTGTTTTCTGGAAGAATCAAAAGGGAATTCTGCTTCCATTCCAAAAATTGTTAAAAAACACGAATCTTTTTTTGAATCTTTCTTTTTCATTGGATCGTTATAAGGGGCTCGTGGATTCGATCTATGCCAAGGTTTCAGACGAAAAGGAAATAGGATCTTAATCTGAATACCGTCTGTTAACCAATCCTTTGGAAATTCTTTTTCTGATAATTGAACGCCATTATAGGTGCATTTAACATGAATTTCTCGATTCCAATCCTTAAAATCTTCGGACCATTCAGGAAATTGAAATAATAGCATACGGGCGATATTTTTAAATATTATCAATGAAGGCAATATAATATATTTTCTAAGAATCGATTGGGTTATTAATAAAAAACCTCTTATTACTTGAGCAAGTAAAATACTATCCCAGGCTTCCGCTATTTCTATACGTGCTTTCTCCTTTCTTTTGGCTTCTTCTTTTTTATCTTCTTCCTTTTTTTTCTCACTTTCTTCTGTGGTTTTCTCTTTAGAATCCGAAATTTTGAGTTCTGTGTTTGTCCACATACCATTTCTAAAAATTCGGTTTATACGTTCGGAAATATCAAAAGAAAAAAAAGGGGATTTGTTTATTCGGTCCAAAAAGAGGGGGGAATGCACGTCTGCCTCAAAGAATTTCCAAGTAACTATTTTACGTCTTTGAGCACGTACAGAGCCTTTGATTAGGTCTCGACGAAAATCTGGTTGTTGTGAATAACGTATCAAAGCAACTTCGTCTGGTTCATCAGTATCATCAGTTTCTTGGGTATTACTATAAGTATCAGTATTCTCTTGGTTATCAGTAAAAATAATTACACTTTTGTCTTTTCTTGAGCGAATCTGCATATTCTCTATCTCACCCTCCTCTCGTTCTTCCTCGTCTAGTTCCCAATCAGCAATTAATTTGTATGGCCAGTAAGGGATTTTTTTATGTATTTCTGTTAATGCAATAGATTTTTTTTTTATCGTTTTCTCGTTTGGAAGAGTTCTATCTGCATCAAATAAAAATTTTAAAACTTTTATTCTATCTTCTGAATCAATTCTTACTTGTTCATGTTTAGGAACTATAAAAGGTCTTTTAAAATTTAAACTTGATGTTGATTTTACAGCAAATTCATTGATTAAGTTCAATAAATAATCCATTTGCTTTGCGCATGCTTTTGTATCAAATGAATTTGGTTTCTGTTCAAATTCTAGGCGATTAATAATAAAAAGGATACTATGAATCTTATTTATCAAAAACTTTTCTATAGAATTTTTTCGAGAAATTTCCTTTTTAATTGAAAGTGAAAACAATTTTTTGATTCGTCCACGATAGGGTCCATTTATGAAAGGATCATATAGTTGGGGTAAATATTCTTTTTTAGTCTTATCATTACACAACCGAGT